TCAATCGATTCTTAGAAAATATATTATTTTACCTTTATTGATAGTAGCTAAAAATATGGGTCGTATGTTATTATTGCAACTTCCTGAATGGTCTAAGGATTTACAGGAATGGAATAGAGAAATGCATGTTAAATGTACCTATAATGGTGTTCAATTATCAGAAACCGAATTTCCGAAAAATTGGTTAACAGACGGTATTCAGATAAAAATCCTATTTCCTCTCTGTCTGAAACCTTGGCACAGATCTAAGCTGCAAACCTCTCATAGAGATCTAATGAAAAAAATAAAAAAAAAAGATGATTTTTGTTTTTTAACGGTTTGGGGAATGGAAGCTGAACTTCCTTTTGGTTCTCCCCGAAAAAGACCTTCTTTTTTTGAGCCCATTTTTAAAGAACTCAAAAAAAAAATTAAAAAATTGAAAAAGAAATATTTTCTAGTTTTAAGAGTTTTAAAGGGAAGAACAAACTTTTTTCTAACAGTCTCAAAAGAAACAAAAAATTGGGTCATCAAAAGTGTTCTATTTATAAAAAGAATAAGAAAAGTACTTTCAAAAGTAAATCAAATTCTGTTATTTAGATTGAGAGAAGTATATGAATTAAGTGAAACTAAAAAAGAAAAAGATTCTATAATCAACAATCAGATAATTCATGAATCGTTTAATCAAAGTCGATCTACAGATTGGACAAATTATTCCCTGACAGAAAAAAAACGGAAGGATCTGACTGATAGAACACGCACAATTAGAAATCAAATAGAAAAAATTACAAACGACAAAAAAAAAGTAACTCCAGGAATAAATATTAATTCTAACAAAACAACTTATAATGCCAAAAGACTAGAATCACTAAAAAATATTTGGCAAATATTAAAAAGAAGAAATGCTCGATTAATCAGTAAATTACATTATTTTATAAAAATTTTCATTGAAAGAATCTACATAGATGTCTTTCGATGTATCATTAATATTCCCCAAATCAATATACAACTTTTTCTTGAATCAACAAAAAAAATGATTGATAAATACATTTACACTAATGAAACAAATCAAGAAAGAATTAATAAAACAAATCAAAATACAATTCACTTTATTTCGACTATAAAAAAGTCACTTTATAATATTAGTAATAGTAAAAGGAATTCACCTATTTTTTGTGACTTATCCTCCTTGTCACAAGCATATGTATTTTACAATTTATCCCAAACCCACTTGGATAAATTAAGATCTGTTCTTCAATATCACGGAACATCTTTTTTTCTTAAGACTGGGATAAAGGATTCTTTTGGAACACAAGGAATAATTCATTCTGAATTAAGATATAAGAAATTTCGGAGTTATGGAGCGAATCAATGGAAAAACTGGTTAAGGGGTCATTATCAATACGATTTATCTCAGATTAGATGGTCTAGATTAATCCCACAAAAATGGCGAAATAGAGTCAATCAATGTCGTACAGCTCAAAAGAAAGATTTAAAGAAATGGAATTCATATGAAAAAAACCAATTACTTTATTACAAAAAACAAAAAGATTCTGAAGTATATTCATTATCGAATCAAAAAGATAATTTTCAAAAATACTTTAAATATGATCTTTTATCATATCAATCTATTAATTATGAAACTAAGAGGAACTCATATATTTCTGTTTATGGATCACCATTACAAGTAAATACGAATCAAAAGATTTCTTATAATTACAACACACCTAAAGGCAAATTATTTGATAAATGGGGGGGTATTCCTATCAATAATTATCTAGGAAGAGGTGATATTATGTATATGGAAAAAAATCCAGATAGAAAATATTTTGATTGGAAAATTCTCAAGTTTTGTCTTAGAAAAAAAGTCAATATTGAGGCCTGGATCAAGATCGATTCCAACAGTAATAAAAAAACTAAGATTGGAACTAATAATTACCCAATAATTGATAAAATTGATAAGAAAGGTCTTTTTTATCTTACAATTCATCAAGATCTAGAAATCAATCCACCCAATCATAAAAAAATCTTTTTTGATTGGATGGGAATGAATGAAGAAATACTAAATTGTCCTATATCCAATCTGGAACTTTGGTTCTTCCCCGAATTTGTGCTACTTTATAATGCATATAAAATGAAACCGTGGATTATACCAAGCAAATTACTTCTTTTAAATTTGAATATAAATGAAAATGTTAGTGAAAATAAAAACGTCAATGGAAAGCCAAAAGGGAATTTTTTTATACCATCGAATGAAGAAAAAAAATCTTTTGAATTAAAGAATCGAAATCAAGAAGAAAAAGAACCCGCAGATCGACGAGATCGTGGTTCAGATGCACAAAACCAAAGAAATCTTGGATCCCTTCTCTCAAACCAACAAAAAGATATTGAAGAAGATTATGCGCGATCAGACATGAAAAAACGTAAAACGAAAAAACAATACAAGAGCAACACGGAAGCAGAACTAAATTTCTTCCTGAAACGATATTTGCTTTTTCAATTGAGATGGGACGATGCTTTGAATCAAAGAATGATCAATAATATTAAGGTATATTGTCTCCTGCTTAGACTGAGAAACCCAAGAAAAATTACTATATCCTCTATTCAAAGAAGAGAAATGAGTCTGAATATAATGCTGATTCAGAAGAATTTACCTCTTACAGAATTGATGAAAAAAGGGATATTGATTATCGAATCGGTTCGTCTGTCTGTAAAAAATGATGGACAATTTATTATGTATCAAACCATAGGTATTTCATTGGTTCATAAGAGTAAACGCCAAATTAATCAAAGATATCGAGAACGAGGATATGTTGATAAGAAGAATTTTGATGAATCTATTTCAAAACATCAAAGAATGACTGGAAATAGAGATAAAAATCATTCGAATTTACTTGTTCCTGAAAATATTTTATCATCTAGACGTCGTAGAGAATTGAGAATTTTAATTTGTTTCAGTTCAACGAATAGAAATGGTGTGAATAGAAATCCGGTATTTTGTAACGAGAACAACGTAAAAAACTGGAGTCCATTTTTGGATGAAAGTAAACATCTTGATAGTGATAAAAATGAATTAATTCAATTAAAGTTCTTTCTTTGGCCGAATTATCGATTAGAAGATTTAGCTTGTATGAATCGCTATTGGTTTGATACGAATAATGGCAGTCGTATCAATATGTTAAGACTACGTATGTATCCACGATTAAAAATTGGTTAATGTTAATACCGTATTTTTCCTATATATCCTATACCGTATATGGTATATGAAAGTAAACAGATGTACACATACCTTGTCTTACATCCCATTCTAATATACGTCAATAAAGTATCAATTAGATAAAAAGTGAATTGAATCAACAAAATCTTCTTCATTTTCGGTTTAAATATAAATTATTCGCTTTTGTGAGTGCAAAAACGTACCATCCTTTTGTATCCCTATTCGAATCCAATTTGATTAATTCATTTTAATTGATAAAATTAGGAGTCGATAAAGAAATTAAGATCATTATGTATATCACATTCAAATTACTGGCATTATTATTTCTGATCGATAAAATTACATATCTGTAAAGTCAAAAAAGGAGGAGGAAATTCTTTTATGGTCAAAAATTCATTCATTTCCGTTACTTCACAAGAAGAAAAGAAAGAAAACAGGGGGTCTGTTGAATTTCAAGTAGTCAGTTTTACCAATAAGATACGGAGACTTACTTCACATTTGGAATTGCACAAAAAAGACTATTTATCTCAGAGAGGTCTACGGAAAATTCTGGGAAAACGTCAACGGCTATTGGCTTATTTGTCAAAAAAAAATAGAGTACGTTATAAAGAAATAATTGGTCAGTTGGATATTCGAGAGATAAAAACTCGTTAATTTGAAGAATCTTTTTGATCGTTTAAATTTTGATGAACTTCTTTTTTTTCACTTTCAGCAATTCATGGAAGAATGAATGGGGAAAAACCTATGACTGCACCAGCTACAAGAAAAGACCTCATGATAGTCAATATGGGTCCTCACCACCCATCAATGCATGGTGTTCTTCGACTCATCGTTACTCTAGATGGTGAAGATGTTATTGACTGCGAACCAATATTGGGTTATTTACACAGAGGAATGGAAAAAATTGCAGAAAACCGAACAATTATACAATATTTGCCTTATGTAACACGTTGGGATTATTTAGCTACTATGTTCACAGAAGCAATAACTGTAAATGCACCAGAACAGTTAGGCAATATTCAAGTACCTAAAAGGGCGAGCTACATCAGAGTCATTATGTTGGAGTTGAGTCGTATAGCTTCGCATTTGTTATGGCTTGGCCCTTTTATGGCAGATATTGGGGCACAGACCCCCTTCTTCTATATTTTTCGAGAACGAGAATTGATATATGACCTATTCGAAGCTGCCACCGGTATGCGAATGATGCATAATTATTTTCGTCTCGGAGGAGTAGCTGCTGATCTACCTCATGGATGGATAGATAAATGTTTAGATTTTTGCGATTATTTTTTAACAGGGGTTGCTGAATATCAAAAGCTTATTACACAGAATCCTATTTTTTTAGAACGAGTTGAAGGAGTAGGCATTATTGGCGGAGAAGAAGCAATAAATTGGGGTTTATCAGGACCAATGCTACGAGCTTCCGGAATACAATGGGATCTTCGTAAAGTTGATCATTATGAGTGTTACGACGAATTTGATTGGGAAGTACAATGGCAAAAAGAAGGGGATTCGTTAGCTCGTTATTTAGTACGAATCAGCGAAATGACAGAATCTATAAAAATTATTCAACAGGCTCTAGAAGGAATTCCAGGGGGGCCCTATGAGAATTTAGAAATCCGACGCTTTGATAGAGTAAGGGATCCCGAATGGAATGATTTTGATTATCGATTCATTAGTAAGAAACCTTCTCCGACTTTTGAATTATCACAGCAAGAACTTTATGTAAGAGTCGAAACCCCAAAAGGAGAATTGGGAATTTTTCTGATAGGAGATCAGAGTGTTTTTCCCTGGAGATGGAAAATTC